TAAAAATTCGATTTTCCTTTTGATAGAATTGCTATGCTTAGTGTGTGACTCGTTGGTTTTTTGTATTTAGGGTTAGGATTCAAAAAACACCAGCCCGGTAGTATAAAAACCAACCCATCACTTCGTATTATCTGGATCTAAAAAACCGGTCAAGATATGAGAATCGGTCATATCTTTGTAGCAACTGACATTTTTTTTTGAATAAACTTTCTTCTAAGTTTAAACGAAGAAAGGTGTGGAAAAATGAAATGGAAGGATGAGAGAAAGAGAGAAAAAGAATAGCAATGATATAGAATTCCAACATGTAGGGTCTATAAGTCATCTCATAAAAGACAGTGTAATAAAGCATCAATACTCAATACTAATTGATTCATTTTTCAATGAATCCTTCTTATAGAAGAAGAAAATCAAGAGCTTCGAGCCAATAAAGACTAAGAAGATTGACTCAAGAATAAATTGGATTGTGAGCTCCGTTGTAGAATTCTGACCTAAGCATTAAGTACGAAGCGGTGGGAACGATAGAACCTGTGAATGCAAAAGATTTTATTGAACAAATGAATCTTACTGATTTACTAGTCGGGATGGCGAAATGAACCATAAATCAATTCATCTATTCTGAGAAGTCACGAACAAGTGCTACGACTGAAATAGAGATTGCAAGAGTAAATATTCGCCCGCGAAAACTTTTTTTTTTGAATTGGTAAACTTGGATACTTGGATAAAGGACAAAAGAAAATAAAGATTGATTAGAATGTTAGAAAAAAACTATTATTTATAAATATAAAATCCATTTTTTTTTTCCAAAAACGCTCGAATATCTATTCAAATTAATTGAAATTACGTTTTGAATCCTTTTATTCGCGAGGAGCTGGATGAGAAGAAACTCTCACGTCCAGTTCTGTAGTAGAGATGGAATTCCGAAACAACCATCAACTATAACCCCAAAAGAACTAGATTTCGTAAACAACATAGAGGAAGAATGAAGGGAATATCTTATCGAGGGAATCATATTTGTTTCGGTAAATATGCTCTTCAGGCACTTGAACCTGCTTGGATCACATCTAGACAAATCGAAGCCGGTCGACGAGCAATGACACGAAATGCACGTCGTGGTGGAAAAATATGGGTCCGCCTATTTCCAGATAAACCAGTTACAGTAAGATCTGCTGAAACACGTATGGGTTCGGGGAAAGGATCCCCTGAATATTGGGTAGCTGTTGTTAAACCAGGACGAATACTATATGAAATGGGTGGAGTAAGCGAAAATGTAGCTAGAAGGGCTATTTTAATAGCAGCATCCAAAATGCCTATACGAACTCAATTTATTATTTCGGGATAAAAATGTAGAACTGACAAAAATGAGTCTTGGGGATGAAACAAAACCGCAGGTTTCTTTTTTTGGACAAAGAATATTTCTTTTACTTTTTTCATCCTTTGCATTGGAAGAATAGACTAAACAATTGATATGATTCAACCTCAGACCCATTTAAATGTAGCGGATAACAGCGGGGCTCGAGAATTGATGTGTATTCGAATCATAGGAGCTAGTAATCGTCGATATGCTCATATTGGTGACGTTATTGTTGCTGTGATCAAAGAAGCAGTACCAAACATGCCCCTAGAAAAATCAGAAGTCGTCCGAGCTGTAATTGTTCGTACCTGTAAAGAACTTAAACGTGACAGCGGTATGATAATACGATATGATGACAATGCTGCAGTTGTGATTGATCAAGAAGGAAATCCAAAAGGAACTCGAATTTTTGGTGCAATCCCCCGGGAATTGAGACAATTCAATTTTACTAAAATAGTTTCATTAGCTCCAGAGGTATTATAAAATAAAATGTAATCATGATATCTTTGGAGTATTTGAAAGAAATAGATTAAGAACTAGATTAATTCGTAGATTGTATCTCACGCATATACCTTGAAAAATTCATATTCATAAACCAATAAAAAAGAAAAACATGTTGATTATATCCAATTTTGAGACACCAATCATTTTAGTTCATCATGGGTAGAGACACTATTGCTGAGATACTAACCTCTATACGAAATGCTGATATGGATAGAAAAAGAGTTGTTCGCATAGGATCTACTAATATTACCGAAAATATCGTTACAATACTTTTCCGAGAAGGTTTTATCGAAAATGTAAGAAAACATCGAGAAAAAAACAAATCTTTTTTGGTTTTAACCCTGCGACATAGAAGGAATAGGAAAAGGACCTATAGACGTTTTTTAAATTTAAAACGGATCAGTCGACCCGGTCTACGAATCTATTCTAACTCTCAACGAATTCCTAGAATTTTAGGTGGGATGGGGATTGTAATTCTTTCGACTTCTCGGGGGATAATGACAGACCGAGAGGCTCGACTAGAAGGAATCGGCGGAGAAATTTTGTGTTATATATGGTAATCCTTTTAATATCCAAACAGGATCCGAAACCCTTTCCTATTTTAAAAAAAAAAAAGAAAGGGGGGGAGTTGTCTAATATCCTTTCTCCTCTCTTAGTTGATACTTCAAGGAGGCTTTGAATGAAAGAAGAAAAATGGATTCATGAAGGTTTAATTACTGAATCGCTTCCCAACGGCATGTTCCGGGTTCGATTAGATAATGAAGATCTGATTCTAGGTTATGTTTCAGGAAAGATCCGGCGTAGTAGTATACGGATACTACCAGGCGAAAAAGTCAAAATTGAAGTAAGTCGTTATGATTCAACCAGAGGACGTATAATTTATCGACTCCCAAACAAGGATTCGAAAGATTAGGTGGTTTTTATTCAATACGACTCGAGATGAAAAATTTCAAGAAACTTATTTTCTACCAAGAAGTAGATTCAGAATTAAGATAAGGAATGACAAATATGAAAATAAGAGCTTCCGTTCGTAAAATTTGTGAAAAATGCCGCCTAATCCGTAGGCGGGGACGCATTATAGTAATTTGTTCCAACCCGAGACATAAACAAAGGCAGGGATAATCAGATTCGCTAAAGGGCTCAATGTAGAAAGAACCTGTTTTGACAGAAAATGGATATATCCATATATTTCTGACTCATATTTATGAGATGATACACTATGGCAAAAGCTATACCGAGACCCGGTTCACGTAGGAATGTACGTAGTCGGAATGTACGTATTGGTTCACGTAAGAGTGCACGTAGAATACCAAAGGGGGTTATTCATGTTCAAGCAGGTTTCAATAATACCATTGTCACGGTTACAGATGTACGGGGTCGGGTGGTTTCCTGGTCCTCGGCCGGGACTTGTGGATTCAAGAGTAGCAGAAGAGGTTCACCCTTTGCCGCTCAAACGGCAGCAGCAGATGCTATTCGTACAGTAGTAGGTCAAGGTATGCAACGAGCCGAAGTCATGATAAAAGGCCCCGGTCTCGGAAGAGACGCAGCATTACGGGCTATTCGTAGAAGTGGTATATTATTAACTGTTGTGCGGGATGTAACCCCTATGCCACATAATGGCTGTAGACCTCCGAAAAAAAGACGTGTGTAGAAATGTAATGTGAAGAAATTTCATGCCATTTTGCAAGAGAAATAAATAATTGAATCAAATCAAATAATATTACTATGGTTCGAGAGAAACTACCAGTATCTACTCCGACACTAGGGGGGGTCCAGTGGAAGTGTGTTGAATCAAAAAAAGACAGTCCACTTCTTTATTATGGGCGCTTTATTCTGTCTCCGCTTATGAGAGACCAAGCCGACACAATAGGCATTGCGATGCGAAGAGCTTTGCTTACAGAAATAGAAGAAACATGTATCACACGTGTACACTTTCCGAACGCCCACCATGAATATTCTACTATAAGAGGTATTCAAGAATCGGTCGAGGAAATTTTAATGAATTTGAAACAAATTGTATTGAGAGGTAAGCCCCATGGAACTGGGGGGGCGTGTATTTATGTCACTGGTCCTGGATCTATAACTGCTCAAGATATCGACTTACCGCCTTCTATCAAAGCCGTCGACCCTAGACAATATATAGCTAGCGCGACAGAACCAATAGCGTTGCAGATTGGATTAGAACTCAAGCGAAGTAACGGATATTTTTCACGTCCCCCCGAACCCGTTTTGCACGGATCGTTTCCTCTCGATCCTGTATTCATGCCTGTTCAAAATGTGAATTATAGTATTCATTCCTATGGAAATGGGAATGAATCCCAAGAGATACTGTTTCTCGAAATATGGACAAATGGGAGTTTAACTCCGAAAGAAGCACTTCATGAAGCCTCCCGGAAGTTGATTAATTTATTTATTCCCTTTTTACATAAGGAAGAACAAAACGTACCTTTAGAGGACAATCAACACAAGGTTTGTTTATCCCCTTCTTGTTTTTCTTTTCCCCGTGAATACGGGAAAGAGAGAGTCAAAATGGCGAAAGATACTTTTATTGATCAGTTAGAATTCTCTCCCAGGGTCTATAATTGCCTCAAAAGGTCCAAGATATATACATTATGGGACATTTTGAGTAAGACCCCAGAAGATCTTAGGCAACTTTTACATTATCGCATAGACGATATAAAAGAGGTATTTGGCATTGCAGAACAACATATGTAGCATTGATTGATCAAAAAAGAAGTTTTCAATCTATTGGATTTTTTCATCTTTTTTGAATTCAGATGAAAATAGGTTTTGAATCTAGAGCACAATTCATATATTCGAAAGAAGGTAAGAATTTGCTTGAATAGATGTATCTAGGGCGAAGTCGCTTTGAAGCGACTATTCCCTAGATACACAAGTCGTGTTATTTCACAATTGAATCAAATTAAAAAAGACCTAAAGTTAGGGATTTATCAATAGGTAATGTTGCACCAATACCCAACCAAAGAGCGACTGCGGTCCCAATCAAAAAGACGGTTGTCGCTACTGGACGGCGAAAGGGATTTTGAAATTTATTAACATTCTCTAAAAAAGGTACTGTTAATAATCCCGCCGGTACTGAAACCATTAAAAGAACACCCAACAATTTATTGGGCACTGTACGAAG